CTGTTAAGCCCCGATCCATGAACCCACAAAATCCTTCAAATTGTATCTGATTCAACCCAGGTATTGTAGACATTTCCCCATTTTCATCCCCGAGCATTTTGAATTTCCCATTTCTCAAAAGAATCCCATTCTTTTCTCATTCTTCATCGAATCCTACGAATCGATCTAATAATGATGGAATTGAATTTCTATTCTGTTTACTGAATCACATGAAATTTTATCTAACTCCATATACCATATAATATATGTGGAATGTATGAAATATGAAATGCGTATGAACGGAAGAAGAAAAATTATACTCAAATTTTTATTTATATTTAGAACAAACAGATACAGAAAAGAATTGATAAATGCCATTTAGCCGCATGGAGTTTTGTTTTTGTATAGAATATAAAAAAAAATAATTCAATTTCTACCATTATTATGATATTACATATTCCAATCCGATTGAATACCAGAAAAATGAAAGGAATTCCTGATTTGATCTGTTCATTGAGATAAAGACAAAATAATTCTAAAATATATATATAGGGAGAGAGTTGATTTTTCTAGCGCTTAATTTTTTCATGGACTCCATTGTTCAAAAAACGATTCGCAGAGAAGATAGATGTTTTTACCCACTTTTTAGTTTTTTATTTTTTAGTAGAATATTTAGAATATGATTGAAGTGCGTACGAAAAGGGGGCTTATATTTATTAAACATGTGCAGATATAGCATTTCTATTTATATATGTCTTTCTTTTATTCCATTATAACGCTCTAATGGAGACAAGACATGGCGTGCTCTATCAAAAATTCTATTTTTTCTTTTATTTTAATCTATTCAATGAAAAATTGAAACACGATAATTTCGTGCTGATTCCCTATGGACATCATATCTAGATAGATAAAATACCTCATTAGATAACTATAACTGTGTAACAACTTATGCTCTGGGGTTTACATAGACTCATAATTGCTGTTATATTATTATAATATACTTGAAATTCAGAAAGTTTTTTTTTTTATTGAAAAAAAAAATCAATTTAGTTATGTATCCAGTTTGATTTTCTTATACCATTAGAAAAAGACAAGTGAAGAAGAATCGTCCATAAATTTGCAGTCAATAGTTAATGGTTCCAATTTATTTGTCCTGAATTTTGACTTTTGTAACTGAGAATCCACATTTTCTTTTTCAATAGAAAAGAAAGGGAAAGTTTTTAGATATTGTGTGTCTTGAGATACTATAACCAATTGAAGGTATGGATCCGATCTAAAAATGAAAAAGAAAAGGGGGATACTCTCCTTTTTTTGTTTGTAGCCTTTTGGCGACATGGCCGAGCGGTAAGGCGGGGGACTGCAAATCCCTTATTCCCCAGTTCAAATCCGGGTGTCGCCTGATCAACAAAAAACTCGAAATCCTAACGTCTCCTAACGTCTAGGATTCAAGGAAAAACTAAAGTAGTGGAAGGGAATCAGTAAATCTTGATATGGGAGCCCCCCTTACTAATGGAGTGGCTACTAGAGGAGTCTTGAATTAGATTGGATAACGGGAGTGTCTAATTAACTAATGAATGGTTGTAGAAGGGTTGGAAGATACTTTGTATACAGACGGATGAAAGTCTCTGAATGTTCAGGCATCCAATTAATATTAGATTGGATAGATAATCGGCTTTTACTTAATGAGGGACACCAAAAGAAAGAATAAGTCTTATTATTGATACATGTGAGTAACATTCTTTTGATATTTCCAAAAGTGTTACTGCGCATTTTGCTTGTGCTTAATGGTTCTCGATTTTACTCGAAATCATATAAGAGCTTGTTATAAGCGGATTTATCGAAGTGATTCATCAACGGTGGCGTGTCACAATTCCCTTTTCTTTTTGACTCTGCGCCAGTAATTCCACTATTATTAGTGAACAATAATGGAAAAATTGAATTCCTTCATATTTGTTTCATATTCATAGAGATAGGGGACATAATACACATGGATATAGTAAGTCTTGCTTGGGCTGCTTTAATGGTAGTCTTTACATTTTCCCTTTCACTCGTAGTATGGGGAAGAAGTGGGCTCTAGGGGTACTCCTAATTGGGGTTGAGGAATCAAACCGTATCAATTGTTTTCTAGATCGTTTTGCAAAGCCTTTTTTTATTTTAACTATTTTATTAGTCTTCATTTCGAAATTCTTGGATTCTAGTGGAGTAATGTATTCTATGAATAACACCTTTTCAATCAAACAAACATTTCAATAATCCCCATGTTCGTATTTCGAAAGTAAAAGGGATCCGGATGATAGGCAATTAAAAAAAAAAAGAATTCTTCCTAAATTGTCTATTTTGATGAACCAGCTCTTACCAGAGTTATAAACGGACAATGAGGGACAAGGAACCCCCTTTGTTTTCTGTATTTGCTTGTTTTTATTTCCCTCCCTCTTTACTGTTCAAAGAGAAAAAAAAAGTCTTTTTTTTATTTAATTTAATAAGATCTTGCCTTAGTGTAGTCACATATTAGACACTTACCCCCAGTTTTAGTTGAATTTCATTTATGAAATGCTTTATTGACTCATTTCATATCATGGATCAAAGAAGTTAAATTCAAAATCGGCAGGGTATACCCTTTTTTCGAAACGAAATACGAAGAAAAGTTACCATAGAACTCTTTGGATCATCTGTCAGTTGCTCAACGAATTACTTCTTTGGAATGTTCAAAAAAAAAAGATTACTTGGTTTTCTTTTTTTTTTATTAATTTAATTAATATATGCCTATTCCATTCCATTTTTCCTTCATTTCTGATTATTTTAATAGGAATCTCGGTATCCACCAAAAAAATCAAATCCATGAAATGAAAGAATTATAAAATCGTAAGACTTGCCTTTCAATTATTTCAGATTAATTGAAATCAACACAAATAAAATAGATCAAGCGAAGAAATAAAATTGAGATACTATGTACAGTACATATATTTAATTGATATCGACATGTATGAAGATCCATATTGTGGATTCATCTATATTAAGCTTGTATCTTTCTACATTACAATAATAGATATAGATAGTATGGTAGAAAGATTCATATTTTTTTTCTACCATACTATCGAGTTTTATAGGATACTGCTGATTCTAGTCCATTCATTTTATTTAAGACGTGAGATTTGAATCCTTTTTTTCTTAACTCCTTGATAAAAAGTCAAGTTTCATTCAAATTAATCACTTTGACTGACAGTTTTTACGTATATTATAAGTAAAAAAGCGGTAGGAACTAGAATGAACAGCGCTGTAGCAATAAATGCGAGAATATTTACTTCCATAATTTCATTGTTTTTTTTACTTCGCAATAACTCGGGATTTAATCCCATAGAGATGATAAATTTGTCGCTTGTAAATTCAATGCAATGACTTACATTTCAATGACATCGAATCGGATCAATATCATGAATAACAATATCTAGGCTATCAAATCAATTCACCGTCGAGAATTGAATAGTATAACATAGGAAGATCTTTTATCCACACCGAATACAAAAAGTGATGCCTGGTCCAATCAAAAGAATTCCTTTCCTTTATTTATATATATTCTTTTCCACCCTTTCTTTTCGATAATCTACCGCCTTCCTTGTACAATCATCTGATGATGTATCATCTGACTGCTTTTCCACTTTCACCGTTTACAAATAGTTTCCAAATAAACCCCAACAAAAAAGAGAAAGGAAAAAATAAATAAAAAAAAGATAAAGATATCGTTGGGAATGAAATTCTGTCATTTGTATCCCCTTTGACAGAAAACGGAGGGATCAATTGATGTATTTTAAAAATTTTATCCGTCGGGACTGACGGGGCTCGAACCCGCAGCTTCCGCCTTGACAGGGCGGTGCTCTGACCAATTGAACTACAATCCCAGGGAAATAAAGAAAAGTGTACAACATAGATAGTCTTATGATTTCATTCAAGCCATTTTCTATTTAGATTTTAGATTCGAAGCCGGGTTGTAACAAACAAAGGCGCGAGTGATATATTGATATCCATACGGGTATGCACTTTGAGTGAGAGCGACGCGGATTCCTAGTTACTAGGAATCCTTTCGTTATTGCCAAATAAATCGATCAATAATCAATTTGAAAATGAAAACAAAAAAGAGTCTTCTTTTTTGTTTACTTTACTCTTTTTCTTTTCATTAAACTTTCTATTTAATGATCCTGATATGAATCTAGAGCGTTATCAAGGTCATAATTTATGGGAACAACTAAATAAATAGAACAAAATAAAAAACAAATAGCGGTAGGGATGGATATATCACAAAATTGGACTTTTTTTATTCTTCCCTAATTTTTTTGTTTGGCTTTTCGGGAAAACAAAATACAAAAAAATGGGCATTTTAGGTTATGGCGGATCAGCGAATTATTGGGCCGAGCTGGATTTGAACCAGCGTAGACATATTGCCAACGAATTTACAGTCCGTCCCCATTAACCGCTCGGGCATCGACCCAGGAAGAATCAATTCTAGGTTTATTGATAATCCATGATCAACTTCCTTTCGTAGTACCCTACCCCCAGGGGAAGTCGAATCCCCGCTGCCTCCTTGAAAGAGAGGTGTCCTGAACCGCTAGACGATGGGGGCATACTTGCCTGACCGCGACCATACTATGCTCATAGTATGAGCAGTTTTTTGAAATTGTCAATATAATGGAATGACTAGAGCCGAAAGCTTTTTCCATCTTTTATGATTTTCCATTTTTGATTCACGATTTATACTCAGTAAATCATTCATTTTAATCGCCACTCTATTCGATATAGAAATAAATTAGATAAATTCAATCTATTATATAAATATTTATTAGAAATAAATAGATATTATAAAAAGAAACTAGATTATATTAATAATACAAAGTATAAGATCAGTGATTGGTTTAACATAAACATAAAAAAGGGAGTTAACCTTCATTTTTTCCACTTTCATTCATTGATTCACTCATTATTACGACGAGACAGGCATGTTTCTATCTCATACTAAGCCGGTAAATTAA